CCCAGCAAAGAAAGTACATTACATTAGGGATTGGCGACTTACCCATTCAGTGACTTTGGCACTGGACGTTCTTAAAATGGGGTCGGGTGAATTAGAGAATAGACAGACGTCTGTTGGCATTCCAGCCTATCCGAAAGAGGATCGTACCTCTTGGTCGTGAATATCTGAATAGGACGAACCCGCCTACGTGGATATCTTTGCTTCGGAACAAAGCAATTAGAATTAGGCTCGGTCAACTGGAATGTGTATTATCCATATGGGAGATCTTCCAATTGAGGAGATCCATCGACCTGAGACGAAGAGAAAGGTCTATCTATCTTCTTTAGTTATTCAATGAAACCAATGATTCGTTATTGGAGCAGATAGCAACAACCATTTCAGCGGACATGCGTATTTTCCGATGGATTTCCATGGTTTCATTAGTAGAAATTGTTTGATGTAGCGAGTAATAGGCTCTTTCGCCGTTCAAGAATTCTTGTTTAGGCAGTTCATATCATCCACACATAGTGATCTAAGATTTCATTCTTCCATGTTTCAGCAGTAGCATATTGTTCCGTGGAGCTAAGGCCAAAAAGATGGAAGAAACAAGTGTTTCCACGACTCTACCATCCGGCCAATTCTGTTCCACTTAATCCCCTTTTCATGGGCACATATCTTTACGGCTAAGGAATGGGGAATCTTTCTCCTGTTACATGAATCAAATGTTTCATTTCATCCGGGAAAAGCCATCTCTTTCTCAACAATGTCTTTGTCATTTGATCCAATAGCGTTCCGTTAGATAGGAACAGATTTGATAAATACTGATAACTCTCGGATAGAGTATTAGAGCGGAAAGATCCATTAGATAATGAACTATTGGTTCTAAACCATCTCTGGCGATGAATCAACAATTCGAAGTGCTTTTCTTGCGTATTCTTGATGAACCAGCGTTTATATATAGATGTAGGAGGATTTGTTTGGGAAGCAATGAGCCCCTTTGACATCTCTTCATCTGCAAAGAATTCTCGACGTGAAAACACAGAGACAGAGGGCTGATCTTTGAATAGGGAAAAGGATGGATCCGCAGGGTCCCAAATGAATTGGCTTGTTCGAAAAAAGCCTTGTTCTTTGGAAGATCTATCTCGTGTCTGGTACTGCATGGTTCCACTCTGCAAGAACTCCGAATCATTCTCTTGAAGCTCACCCTCTTTATGAGAAATGATCCATTTGCCCCGAAATGACCCAGTCCAATAGGGAAATCCCAATTCAGTGGGCCTTTCGATACAATCAAATCGCCATATTCTAGGAGCCCAAACTATGTGATTGAATAAATCCTCCTCTATCTGTTGCGGATCGAGGGCCCCTTCCCCTTCTTCAAACTCCGATTCGTATTTTTCATATAGAAATCTCTGATCAACGATAGAACAAGATCCATTTTGCATCATATCTAACTGATTCCTTGGTTCGGACCGAAGAAGTAATGTCACTCGATTATTATCAAACTGACTGCAATATTTTTCTGTCCGTGAGGATCCCGCCAGAGCCAGAGCGCCTTCTACTTCTAATAGTAATAATAGTAATAGGCCATGAACTAGATCAGAATCGTTCTCGACGAATCCATAAGAAGTGATCCAATTTTTTTCATCGTGTCTGGATGAAGACCAAAGATCTTGAGCGACCGATCCGGCAGAACAACTCAAAAGATAAAGAAGTATCGTTAATTTCTTCATGCTCGTTCCAAGTTCGAAGTACCATTTGTACAAATAAGAATCCCCTCCCTTACATGATTTCTTCTTCATATAGATAGATATAGGATCTATGGGGCAATTACTTAGAAGTACATTTTGTGTAACAGCCCTTCCTATCTGATAGAAAAGGATCCCATGATCCTGAACCGATCTTATCTGGGATCGAAAATCCCAAGTTTTTCTATGAAGAGCTGATCTAATTGTATTAGTTTCTATAATGGATTTCTTCTGTGTAATACTAATTGATAGGGCCTCATTGATAAGTGCTACAAGATCTCGCGCATTGGAACCCATGGTTATGGACCCGAATCCGTTAGTATGGAACATCTTCTTTTCCAAGTGAAATCCTCTAGTATATGAAAGAATGAAAAAGTGCTTTCGTTGTTGTGGAAGAAGAAGCCTTCGTATCTTAATGCATGTATTTAATTTATTTGGAGCTATTAGAGCGGGATCCACTTTTTGGGGAATATGAGTCGAAGCAATAACAAGAATCTTTCCAGTGGAACATCTTTCACAATCCCTGGAGAGATAGTTCTCTAATAGATCGAGGGATAAGTAATTCGACTCATTCACATGCAGATCATGAATGTTTGGAATCCATATTATGCAAGGAGACATTGCTTTTGCTAATTCGAATTGAAGGGTGATATCAAATCGGTCTATTTTCGTCGTCATATACATAGTTAGCACATTCGTCATAGTTAGCAGCTCCGTATCAATATCAAGGTCATCATTACTATCATCAATATCGTCACTATCATCAATATCGATATCATCAATAGGATAACCTTTAGGCTTGTCATCCAGGAACTTGTTCGGAAATACCGTAATGAAAGGAACATAGGAGTTTGTCGCTAGATATTTGACCAAACAGGATCGTCCAGTTCCTATAGAACCTATCACTAAAATACCTCTAGAAGGGGATAGGGCTAAGCGGAGCGAAAAGGGTTTTCCATGAGGAGATGGGGAATGAAAAATATTAGCCCCACACAAGGTTTGTGAATAAGTGATTGTATGATAATGAGCAAGGAATATCCGTCTTTCTGCTAAACAGGATCTATTGAACTCATAATTCATTAGATCCTTTTGATGAATGTCAACTAAGTATCGTAAGGAAATTGATCCCGGTTGTTCAATCATTTGATAACCAGAGTCATTCTTTGATAAATGATCACTATGAGTCAGACTCAATAGAATTTGATCAATCCTTTTTTCTGTCGTTAAGGTGGAGAACTGAACCAAGAATTCTCTTTCTTCATCATCAATCGAATCACTGTTCGCGACCCAGAATTCTATTTTATCATCAATCCAATCACCGTTCACGTTTTTTCTTTTTCTTATCAATGAATAGATCTCTTTACTTGTACGACTTAGATGTCTCGTATTTCTCGAAAAAATGATTCGATTGATGGGATTTGGTATGATACTTACAAGATCGATGAGATTGATCTTCCAATATTTCTTCTTAGAACGTATTGATTTGACCCCATAAGCGGGACCACCACCCAATAGCATGTTGCCACCAGAAGCAGAACCCCGTATTTCTTCCAGAGAATCTCCTAATTGTTCCAGAACAACTAGAAAGAGATTCTTTAACCAGAAAGGATTCAGTTCAGATGTAGGATACCTATCCAGAAGTTTTCGAAATTCCATCATGTATGATGGAATCATCAAAGATTTGATCTTTTCTAACTCTGTCTGTAACTCACTAGAGGCTCGGGAAACAAAGAGAAGATGTATACGAACGAGATATCCAGCAACAAGAAGAAGGAAAAAGATGGAATAGAGGAACTCCCGAGCATTTGTTGATCTCAGATGTGCCCATATCAATGGAACGGGTGACTCATTATTTCGATGAATCATTTCTTCGGACAGAAGAAGATTCTGTAAACATTGACTCGAAATCTCACTTATCAGAGTCCATTGTGGAAGAATCTTCTGAGGAATTGACCATGATATATCTGATCCATGCATCATATCATGAAAAATGGATACAAATTTTTGACTACTACTCAGTATCGGCAATGGGTCTGAAAGAGTATCTAAAAGGGTGAAATTGAGATATTTGCACCCTGTCGAAGTAAGGAACCATGGCATATATGTTTGGAACAGATTCCATTTTGAGAGATTTGAAAAAGCACTATCTCGTTGAAAGGTTCTATACATCTGCCCTTTCTCAACGCATTTCTTTAGACAAAGACTCCGTTTTTTCCTCTTTCCGGATGGTAAATACTTCTCAGAACATGGAGTGTGAATCAAACCCATGTTTGAATTGAAACTGAGATACTGATGTAAGTTATTCCCTTCTGAATCAGATAGATTCATATCTGAAAGAGGCTGACAATAAGTTTTTTCCAAATTGACTATTTGTTCCTCTGTTAGAGGTGTTGCAGAAATGTCTGCGATCGAGTAAATAGCTCCACGAACGAATGGATCGGATCGAATTGGAAAATGGAAAGATTTGTACAATTTGTACAAGTTATACGTTTCATCACCACTTTGTGGGAAATCGTTAGGTATGAAGATGTCAGATACCTGTGACTCGATTGGTGAAAGAGTCTCTCTCTCCAAAAAAATAGATCCTTTTTTACCGACGCACAAAGAAAAGATTTTGTTGCGAATGGACAAGATATTGAGGAATTGTCCATATGTAAGATCATAATTATTGATACGGGTCTTTTCCACATCAAAGGGGAATCTTTTGTTACAATAGAACCAGAAGTGATGTGGATCATTCAAGAATCGAAGTCGATTTGCTTTATAAAAAGAAGATATCAATGAACTTCTATGAAATGGTTTCACGGGATTCAGCCAATTGTCTCGATCGTGGGATATCATTGAGAAATAGGAATCCGTGTTATCAAAGGATTTCCTGCGATTCTTTCTAGTATGGAATGAGTCAATCACCCGCTTTGGTATCTTTTTGAACAAAAATGGTAATATTGTTCCTCCATTGATCAAGAATTTTGGTCTTTGGGAAGTATCATGATCATCCAATAAGAAGGGTTTCAATTTCTTCAAATGAACGATTTGAACACCTATGGATTCTAACAACTGATTGCAGAGTTGATCATTCGGACCTTTCAATTCATAGATGCGGATCTCGGACCTATGAATGGGGATATTCCCGATACTCACAAAGAAAAAGGGAAGTGACTTGGACAAAAAGAAACGAAGTGACTTGGACAAAAAGAGAAGTGACTTGGACAAAAAGAAACGAAGTGACTTAGACAAATCTTCTTTGTCGATAGCCTCGGACCAATCAATCGAATATTGATGAATACGTAATTGATCGAACACTACTTGCACTACTTGAAAAGGATTCTTCTGTTCAGAAACGAAATGTTCCAAATGTTCCTGGAAATTCTTGCTCCCATCGGACCATTTGTATCTATATGCATCAGGATCCTGATTCATGGATCTCTCAGTTCGAGAAATAAGAGGATCAAACCATTTCTTCTGACTCTTTTTCAAATTCGATAAATGTTGGTTGATCGTATATTTCATTATAGTTATATGATTCAGAGTATCATTTCCTATTTGATCCCTTTGAATTCCATATTCGAAGTTGCGATCGGATCTATTCATTAAAAAGAATCGATTCGATACATTTCTTATGTACCCATAATATTGGAGATTTCGGATCAATCTATATTGATTGACTGCCTCCATTATGTTGTTGCTAGCAAATACCGCTGTTTTTAGTTTGGGATCTTCCAACTCATTCCCGCAGTAGATCCGGACCGATTTTTTTCTGATCCTTCGAGAAAAAGATTCATTCTCCTCATAAAAAAGAGGAGGTAGAACCAATTTCTTTTTCGATTCATCTCTGGAGTTGAATACCTCATTCAAGAATCTTTTTTGATCCAACCCGTAGGAATCAATAGAAAAGGCAAATCCCCTATGAAACACCAGATCCGGCTCGGTTATTGATAGAGTGAATAGATCCGCCATTTCTGGGAATCTCTCTTCTGATTCAAAAAAATCGTGGCGTAACGCGTATCCCCCTTTGTTCCGGTCATGGAATAGATGAAAGAAATCAAAAAATGGATTTTTGTTCAAGAATGAAATCTTATTGGAACTGTCCATATCCGGTTCATCCTTCGGAACCATATCACATCCCGGATCTGGTTCCGAAGGATGAATTGAGACGGTATCTTGTAAATACGTAATTATCTTGAATATATCAACCATTTCTTTCTTTTCCGCTCGCCTGGAAGGGACAAAAGAAACATCTTGTTTTTTCTTCAACAATTTATGATCTCTAGTGGACCTCTCAGTAGGATTCGAACCCAGATGAAGTTCTGACCATCTGTCAGAGAAAAAAGAACGAATTGATCTTGTAGGATTTCCAAGAAATTCTTCGATTTCTTCCGGAAGCAGATGATTATTCATCCGCTTCTCAGGTTCTGTGAATAGCCAGGACATGGAGGAAGATCCAAAAAGGCATTTCGGGAATCGATCTGATTCTATCTCTGTTCGTTCCGTTTGAAGAAAGGAAGGATCCCAAAGAATCGATCTCTCTTTTAGTTGCTGAATCTCTGTTTGATCGATCAATGTGTGATATTCTGAATTCTCATTTCTAACGGAATCGAAATGATCTCTGGATTGATCAGAAGAAGATCCTTTCCATTGGCTAGAATCCGTTACTTGAACGAAAATAGATCTTGTGGAATCATATTGAATATTTGACAATACATTCCGTACCTTGCTAAAAAACCGATCCTTGTTTACCAACCACACATTGTCTAACCAAACCCAATTCTCTCTCGAGACGTTCCTCAAAAAATCCGATTCGTGCTGATTCTTCCCCCAACTAACGAAGAGATCTTGGCGGAATTGCCACATATGAAATTGAGCACAATTTTGCAAAGAAAGACCCCACTTGTTTCTCGAGAAGAGATGAGAAACATGCTCAATATCATTGGATTGCATAGTTGCCCCAGCTCCTTGTTGTTTGAAGAAACTCTCCCCCTGAATTGGTCTTTTTTCACGAAAAGCAGACATGAGATAACAAATCAAGTCTTTCCCTAAGATTTCGAATAGCTGTCCCGAATTCAAGTTGATTATGTTTCGTTTCTTCCTCGGAGAAAGACGATCAAACAATTCCCAATCATGGTCCTTGCGGATCGGATCATCCGTATAGGATAAAAAAAGAAACTCCAGATATTTGCTATCTTTCTCTTTGAATGAGATCTCAATTCCAGCTACGGTTTCATTAGATATCTGACAACTAGAATCCCTCTTTTTTCCGATCCGGTTCCTCCACCACCGCGAACCCCGGTTAGATTCAGGCATGATACGCTTTTTCTTTATTGGGATAACCCAAGTACTCTCTTGCGGATCCATGAAACAACTCTCAGAAATCTTTTTCCCTTTTGGAAGATACAGGAGCGAAACAATCAACCTATTTCTATTGGAAGACCAAAAAGATTCTTCCAATGTCTCCTTTCTGGGTCCAATGGAATTCATAGGTATAGGAAGAAGCCCCATCAAATAGAGATTTTTTCTTTCGACCATCTTTCGATTGTTAATACGAGATAGAAGGACCACTACTACAAGCAGTACTAAACCTTTGATCGTGAAATATCGATTGCTTGTTGCACCCTGTGAATCACGTGAAAGTAGGATACTCCAAATTCGGGGGTCAAAGAGTTTCATAAAACGTTCTTGGTGGAAAAAAATGTGAGTGAAAGATCCCACTGAATCGAATTTGATCCAGGAATCTAAGAAATAGTGAGAATTCTTGATCTCTCTCAATATCTCTCTCAATTCGAATATCCAGGATTTGAATTGATGTCGTTTCATTGATTCCTCCTAAAGATTTCATTTCAATTGGAATTTGGTTATTCACGATGTACGATGATCCCTGTTAAGCATCCATGGCTGAATGGTTAAAGCGCCCAACTCATAATTGGCAAATTCGTAGGTTCAATTCCTGCTGGATGCACGCCAATGGGAACATTCAATAAGTCTATTGGAATTGACTCTGTATCAATGGAATCTCATCATCCATACATAGCGAATTGGTATGGTATATTCATACCATAACATATGAACAGTAAGAACTAGAATTCTTATCGATACTGGAACTCATAGGGAAGAAAATGGATTTATGGATGGAATCAAATATGCAGTATTTACAGAAAAAAGTATTCGGTTATTGGGGAACAATCAATATACTTCTAATGTCGAATCAGGATCAACTAGGACAGAAATAAAGCATTGGGTCGAACTCTTCTTTGGTGTCAAAGTAATAGCTATGAATAGTCATCGACTCCCGGGAAAGGGTAGAAGGATGGGACCTATTATGGGACATACAATGCATTACAGACGTATGATCATTACGCTTCAACCGGGTTATTCTATTCCACCTCTTATAGAGAAAAGAACTTAAAGCAAAATACTTAATAACACGGCAATACATTTATACAAAACTTCTACCTCGAGCACACGCAATGGAGCCGTAGACAGTCAAGTGAAATCCAATCCACGAAATAATTTGATCTATGGACAGCATCGTTGTGGTAAAGGTCGTAATGCCAGAGGGATCATTACCGCAGGGCATAGAGGGGGAGGTCATAAGCGTCTATACCGTAAAATCGACTTTCGACGGAATGAAAAAGAGATATCTGGTAGAATCGTAACCATAGAATATGACCCTAATCGAAATGCATACATTTGTCTCATACACTATGGGGATGGTGAGAAGAGATATATTTTACATCCCAGAGGGGCTATAATTGGAGATACCATTGTTTCTGGTACAGAAGTTCCTATATCAATGGGAAATGCCCTACCTTTGAGTGCGGTTTGAACTATTGATTTACGTAATTGGAAGTAACCAATTAGGTTTACGACGAAACCTAGAAATCGATCACTGATCCAATTGGAGTACCTCTACGGGATAGACCTCAACAGAAAACTGTTGAGTAACGGCAGCAAGTGATTGAGTTCAGTAGTTCCTCATAGAAAATTATTGACTCTAGAGATATGGTAATATGGAGAAGACAAAATTGTTTGAAGCGCGCACAGAACCGGAAGCGCCCCTTGTTTCAAAGAGAGGAGGACGGGTTATTCACATTTCATTTGATGGTCAGAGGCGAATTGAAAGTTAAGCAGTGGTAATTAGAAAGACCCTCCGGGGAAAAATAGAGATGTCTCCTACGTTACCCGTAATATGTGGAAGTATCGACGTAATTTCATAGAGTCATCCGGTCTGAATGCTACATGAAGAACATAAGCCAGATGACGGAACGGGGAGACCTAGGATGTAGAAGATCATAACATGAGTGATTCGGCAGATTTGGATTCCTATATATCCACTCACGTGGTACTTCATCATACGATTCATATAAGATCCATCTGTCTAGATATCATCATATACATCTAGAAAGCCGTATGCTTTGGAAGAAGCTTGTACAGTTTGGGAAGGGGTTTTGATTGATAAAAAAGAAGAATCTACTTCAACCGATATGCCCTTAGGCACGGCCATACATAACATAGAAATCACACTTGGAAAAGGTGGACAATTAGCTAGAGCAGCAGGCGCTGTAGCGAAACTGATTGCAAAAGAGGGTAAATCGGCCACATTAAGATTACCATCTGGGGAGGTCCGTTTGATATCCAAAAACTGCTTAGCAACAGTCGGACAAGTGGGTAATGTTGGGGTGAACCAAAAAAGTTTGGGTAGAGCCGGATCTAAGTGTTGGCTAGGTAAGCGTCCTGTAGTAAGAGGAGTAGTTATGAACCCTGTAGACCATCCCCATGGGGGCGGTGAAGGGAGAGCCCCAATTGGTAGAAAAAAACCCACAACCCCTTGGGGTTATCCTGCGCTTGGAAGAAGAAGCAGGAAAAGGAACAAATATAGTGATAGTTTTATTCTTCGTCGCCGTAAATAGGAACATTGAAAATCGAATCTTTGGAATTGGAAATAATGTGATGGGCGAACGACGGGAATTGAACCCGCGCATGGTGGATTCACAATCCACTGCCTTGATCCACTTGGCTACATCCGCCCCTTCCCTTATCTAGCTAAAGGATTTTCTCTTTTTTCCATTCATCATTAGACTTCAGATTAAGATCGAGATATTGGACATAGAATGCCAATTTAAAAAATGTAAAAAAAGGAGTAATCAGCCGTGACACGTTCACTAAAAAAAAATCCTTTTGTAGCTAATCATTTATTGGGAAGAATTGAAAAACTCAACAGGAGGGAGGAGAAAGAAATCATAGTGACTTGGTCTCGGGCATCTACCATTATACCCACAATGATTGGCCATACAATCGCTATTCATAATGGAAAGGAACATTTACCTATTTATATCACAGATCGTATGGTCGGTCACAAATTGGGAGAATTTGCACCTACTCTCACTTTCGTGAGACACGCGAGAAACGATAATAAATCTCGTCGTTAGTCGTTCTACTAAGTATTCATATGAAAAGAAAAGCTTTATCTTAATAGTATTTAGACTTAAGAGTCTTTCTCTTTTATCTTATAGTAAGAGTATAGGTATATTTATTTTCTTTTTAGAGTATACTAATAAGACTTAGACTTTTCTGACTTATCTTATACTATACTTTCACCTAGGCACTTATCATTCATTGGCGGGGGAAAACTTTTATGATAAAGAACGAAAATAGAGAAGCAAAAGTTTTAGCTCAAAATATATGTATGTCTGTTTTCAAAGCACGAAGAGTAATTGATCAGATTCGTGGACGTTCTTATGAGGAAGCACTCATGATACTAGAACTAATGCCTTATAGGGCATCTTATCCAATCTTAAAATTAGTTTATTCTGCAGCAGCAAATGCTAGTCATAATATGGGTTTGAATGAAGTTGATTTATTTATTAGTAAAGCTGAAGTCAATAGAGGTACTATTGTGAAAAAGTTAAAACCCCGGGCTCGAGGACGTAGTTATCTGATAAAAAAAACCACTTGTCATATAAAGATTTTTTTAAAAGAAAAATATAAGATTTAGATTCTTATTTAGAAAAAAAATGGATGGAAAAATACTAGAAAAATATGGGACAAAAAATAAATCCACTTGGTTTCAGGCTTGGAACAACTCAAAGTCATCATTCTTTTTGGTTCGCAAAACCAAAAAATTTTTCCATGGGTCTACAAGAAGATGAAAGAATACGGAATTGTATTAAGGACTATGTAAAAAAAAATAAGAAAATATCCTCAGGTTTCGAAGGAATTGCTTATATAGGAATTCAAAAAAGAATAGATTTGATTCAGGTCATAATCTATATTGGATTTCCCAATTTATTAATAGAAGGACGAACACGGGGAGTCGAAGAATTACAGATGAATGTACAAAAAGAATTTCATTCTGTAAACCGGAGACTCAACATTGCTATCACAAGAATTGAAAAACCTTATGGACAACCTAATATTCTCGCAGAATATATAGCTTTACAATTAAAAAATAGAGTCTCATTTCGAAAGGCAATGAAAAAAGCTATTGAATTAACTGAACAAACCGGTACAAAAGGAATTCAAGTGCAAATTGCAGGACGTATCGACGGAAAAGAGATTGCACGTGTCGAATGGATCAGAGAAGGCAGGGTTCCCCTACAAACAATTCGCGCTAAAATTGATCACTGTTCCCATACAGTTAGAACTATCTATGGAATCTTAGGTATCAAAATTTGGATATTTGTAAACCAAGAATAAGAAAATAAGAATAATGGAACTTTCTTTATCTCGCCTTTCTGCTCATCAATAGAACAAATTTAGAAAATATTTTCTTATTTTTTTTCTTAATTTCTTAATCAAAGAAAAACGAACAATTCTAATTCTATAAGATTGAATAAAAATTTGATTTACCCTTTATTTAAATTAAAAATTAGTATAATTGCTATGCTCAGTGTGTGACTCGTTAGTTTTTTCTTTAGAATTGAGAATTGAAACTGAAAAGAAAAATAGGCTGACCACACTATAAACTTAATAACTCTCAAAACTAAAGAAACTCAAAACTCATAACCAACTTATTGCTTCGTATTGTCGAGATCCCAGGAAACAGTAACTATATGACTGAATAAACCATATAGTTGTAGCAACTGAAATCCTTTTCATAAAAAAGAAATCTGATTATGAATTGTGAAAAAAAAGGGATGTGGAAAAAGGGAAGGGTGATAGAAAGAGAGAATAAAGATCTAAATGATATTAAATGATATATGATTCCCATATGTATGGTTTATGAAGAATTACCCCATAAAAAAGGCAGTGTTATAAAGCATCAACATTAATATACAATAAAAATATAATAAAATAATAATATAAAGAATCTAATCAATAGGGATAATATAGTCTATTATATATGTAAGTATGTAATTAAGATAGAAAAATAAAGAATCTAAATAATAGAAAATAGAGAAAAATTTAATTGAGCTTCGGGTTAAGAAAAACTGAGGAGATTGACTCGGAAACAAATAACAGATTCTGTTGAGAGCTCCATTGCAGAGTTCAGGCCTAAGTATTAATAGAGAAGTTATGGGAACGATGGAACCTGTGATTACATAGGATTTTCTTGAAAACGAATCAATCCTAAGGATTCATTGGGTAGGATGGCGGAATGAACCAAGAAAAAAATGGATTTCTTCTGAATGGTCATGAATTGACCCTACAAATGAAGGAGGAAAGAGTTAATATTCGCCCGCGAAACCTTTATTTATTTTTATTTCATTTAAGAATTTCATTTATTGGATAACTATTGGCGTGATTCAATAGAGGTAAAGAAAAATACTTTAGAGATTTTACTAAAAGAAAGAAACATTATTTTTCTTTATATAAAAAACACGCCTAGTTATCTAGTTATATAAGTTATATATACAGCCTACCTATGTAACAAATTAAATATAAAAAAATGAGTATATTCTTTCTTTTGTCTTTTGATAGAATAAAATACATATTTCTATGTAATATTAATTTTATTGAATCATTTCATTCGCGAGGAGCTGGATGAGAAGAAATTCTCATGTCCGGCTCTGCAGTAGAGATGGAATTCAGAAACAACCATCAACTATAACCCTAAAAGAACCAGATTTCGTAAACAACATAGAGGTAGAATGAAGGGAATATCTTGCCGAGGCAATCATATTTGTTTTGGCAGATACGCTCTTCAGGCACTTGAACCTGCTTGGATCACAGCTAGACAAATAGAAGCAGGGCGAAGAGCAATGACACGATATGCGCGTCGTGGTGGAAAGATATGGGTACGTATCTTTCCTGACAAACCTGTTACTGTAAGACCTACAGAAACACGTATGGGTTCGGGCAAAGGATCCCCCGAATATTGGGTATCCGTTGTTAAACCGGGCCGAATAATTTATGAAATGAGTGGAGTATCTGAAGCTGTAGCCAAAGCTGCTATGGAAATAGCTGCATGCAAAATGCCTATACGAACTCAATTTGTTATTTCAGGATAGGTAAACAAAAGTAAAATAAGAAGGAGTATTAAGAATAAAAAACAACCACGGATTTCTTTATCTCTAGACAGACAATATTTCTTTTTTCCATTATCTTGAAATAAGAGATTAAAATAAAAATGATATGATTCAACCTCAGACCCTTTTGAATGTAGCGGATAACAGTGGAGCTCAAAAATTAATGTGTATTCGAATCATAGGAACTGGTAATCACCGATATGCTCATCTTGGCGATGTTATTGTTGCTGTAATCAAAGAAGCAGTGCCCAACATGCCTCTAGAAAGATCAGAAATAATTAGAGCTGTGATTGTACGCACATGTAAAGAACTCAAACGTGACAACGGCATGATAATACGATATGATGACAATGCAGCGGTTATCATTGATCAAGAAGGAAATCCAAAAGGCACTCGAATTTTTGGTGCAATTGCTCGAGAATTGCGACAGTTGAATTTTACTAAAATCGTTTCATTAGCACCCGAAGTCTTATAGATGAAAATAGGATATATCCTATCTTTCTATCTATATATAGAATAGAATATTAGAATATCTGAAATAGATCCGATTAATAGATTGTGTGTGTCTCATGTATATATTTGAAATTTCTAATAATTTTTGAGAATCTATAATAATTAAAAAAAAGAATTCAATAAAAAATAAAACAAAAAAGAAGCATGTTGACTATATCAAAATTAGGGGGCACCAATAACTATAGTTCATCATGGGTAGGGACATTATTGCCGATATCATAACTTCTATAAGAAATGCTGACATAGATCAAAAAGGAAGAGTTAAAATAGTATCTACTAATATCACGAAAAACATTGTGAAAATACTTTTACGAGAAGGTTTTATTGAAAACGTTCGAAAACATCAAGAAAGTCAAAAAAATTTCTTGGTTTCAACCTTACGACATAGAAAGACTAGGAAAGGTAATAAAATCAATTTAAAGCGTATCAGTCGACCTGGTCTACGAATATATTCCAACTATCAACAAATTCCTAAGATTTTAGGTGGAATGGGAATTGTAATCCTTTCTACTTCTCGAGGTATAATAACAGATCGAGAAGCTCGATTAGAAAAAATTGGAGGAGAAATTTTGTGTTATATATGGTAATTTTCCTAGGATACCCTAAATTTCTCTCGAACTTACTATTTGTAAAATCGAGAGGAGAAGTGAATTATAGAACTCTTCCTCTATTAGTTAATACTTAAAGGGGGTTCCCTGGAATGAAAGAACAGAAATTGATTCATGAGGGTTTAATTACTGAATCACTACCCAACGGTATGTTCCGAGTTCGATTAGATAATGAAGATCTAATTCTAGGTTATATTTCAGGGAGAATCCGGCGCAGTTTTATACGTATACTACCCGGAGATAGAGTCAAAATTGAAATGAGTCGTTATGATTCAACCAGGGGACGTATAATTTATAGACTTCGCAAAAAAGATTCGAACGATTAGATCATTCTTTTAAACATTCTTTTCGTAGAGATATAATTCAAAGTTTCAAAATGCAATAAACTGATTTTTATTAAAAAAAAAAAAAATAGATTTAGAATGAAAGTAAGGAATGATAAATATGAAGATAAGGGCTTCTGTTCGTAAAATTTGTGAAAAATGTCGCTTGATTCGTAGGCGGGGGCGAATTATAGTTATTTGTTCCAATCCGAGACATAAACAGAGACAGGGGTAAAGAACTTTTTCATTTTTCTTTTGAAAAGAAAACCCATGTACATGTAAAAAGAAATAAGAAAGGATTCGTTTTCATATGAAATGGATATCCCCGTCTCTTTCTGTAGATTTCTGATTCTTTTTTCTTTTTCTTTTATTCTTATAAATATAATCTAATAAAATATGACAAAACCTATAGCAAAAATTAGTTTACGTAAGAATGCACGTATTGGTTCAAATAAGAATGAACGTAGAATACCAAAAGGAGTTATTCATGTTCAAGCGAGTTTCAATAATACTATTGTAACTGTTACAGACGTACGAGGTCGGGTGGTTTCTTGGGCTTCCGCAGGTACTTCTGGATTCAGAGGCACAAGAAAAGGAACACCCTATGCTGCTCAAGCTGCAGCATTTAATGCTATTCGTACATTAGTTGATCAGGGTATGCAACGAGCAGAAGTTATGATAAAAGGTCCAGGTCTCGGAAGAGATGCGGCATTACGAGCTATTCGTAGAAATGGGATACTATTAAGTTTCGTACGTGATGTAACACCCATGCCGCATAATGGATGTCGCCCCCCTAAAAAAAGACGTGTGTAGAAATAAGAATTCAAGAGATTCCAAGAGAAATAAATGATTCAATGATTCTGATCCAATAATTATAAAGAAAAGAAAAATAAGAGTATGGTTCGAGAAGACGTAGTAGGATCCACTCGAACACTACAGTGGAAATGTGTTGAATCAAGAGTAGACAGCAAGCGTCTTTATTATGGTCGTTTCGTTCTGTCCCCGCTTATGAAAGGTCAAGCCGATACCATAGGTATTGCCATACGAAGGGCTTTACTTGGAGAAATAGAAGGAACATGTATCACACGTGCAACATCTGAAAATGTGCTGCATGAATATTCTACGATAGCAGGTATTGAAGAATCAGTACATGAGATTTTACTCAATTTGAAAGAGATTGTATTGAGAAGTAATCTTTATGGAGTTAGGAACGCATCCATTTGCGTCAGGGGTCCCAAATACATAACAGCTCAAGATATCATCTCACCACCTTCTGTAGAAATAGTTGACACGACACAGCATATAGCTAACCTGACAGAACCAATTGATTTGTGTATTGAATTACAAATCAAGAGAGATCGCGGATATCGTATGAAATCCACAAATGACTCTCACGATGGAAGTTATCCTATAGATATTGTATCTATGCCTGTTCGAAATGCGAATCATAGTATTCATTCTTATGGGAATGGGAATGAAAAACAAGAGATACTCTTTATAGAAATATGGACGAATGGAAGTTTAACTCCTAAAGAAGCACTTTATGAAGCTTCTCGTAATTTGATTGATTTATTGATTCCTTTTCTACATGCAGAGGAAGGGGACATGAATTTCAAGGAAAATGAAAACAGATGGAATCTACCCCCTTTTTCCTTTCAAGACAAATTTACTAATCTCAAGAAAAACAAAAAAGGAATTCCTTTGACATGTATTTTTATTGACCAATCAGAATTATCTTCCAGGACCTATAATTGTCTCAAAAGATCCAATATACATACATTATTGGACCTTTTGAGTCACAGTCAAGAAGATCTTATGAAAATGGAATATTTTCGCACAGAAGATGTAAAACAGATATTGAGCACTGTACATAAGCATTTTGCAATAAATTTACTTAAGAAAAAGTTAGAATTTTAAATCCATTGGATTCTTTTCATTTTTTCTTTTTTAGAAAGAAAAAAGAATAGAATAAGTTTTGAATCTCCGACACAGTCCATATATTTGCAGAATAGATCATAAAAAGATTGATGTATCTAAGGAAGATCCCCTTCTGGATCTTCCTTAGATATCTATGTTGTGGTATTTAACGGTTTAATCAATTTGAAACAGACCTAAAGTTAAGGATTTCTCAATAGGTAAAGTTGCTCCAATCCCTAACCAAAGAGCTACTGCGGTACCGATCAAAAAGACTGTTGTGGCTACTGGACGACGAAATGGATTTTGGAATTTATTGACATTCTCCAAAAAAGGTACTGTCAATAATCCTAGTGGTACTGAAACCATTAAAAGAACACCCAATAACTTATTGGGTACTGTGCGAAGTATTTGAAATACGGGAAAGAAGTACCATTCGGGTAATATTTCCAACGGAGTTGCAAATGGATCCGCCGGTTCACCGATCATTGACGGCTCTAGAACTGCTAAGCCCACATTACATGCAATAGTGCCTAGAATTACTACTGGAAAAATATATAAAAGATCATTGGGCCATGCAGGTTCTCCATAATAATTATGTCCCATCCCTTTAGCCAATTTAGCTCTTAATACAGGATCATTCAAATCAGGTTTCTTTGTTATTTGGATAGGTGAATTCTTGTGAATCCATCCCCCAAAGGAACCGGACATGATAATTTTTTATCATCCGGCTCGAGCAAGAATCAAAAGAATCACAGAAATAGATTCATAGAACATAAATAGGTCCATAGAACCATAGAAGATCTATATTTCATACATATCTACATAGATAATGTAGAATGATTCTATGTAAGAAAAGATTTCTAAAATGACATTTCCCCAAGTTTCAACGATTCATTATTCATTGCAAAGAATTCAGTTCTGGCAACAAGGAAATGCTCAATATCCAAGTCGGCTTGCAAATTAGATCATGATCAAGTGCTTTTTGGATTGTCTCATGTCTTTTGGTTAGTATTTATCCCCACAATATCTTGATTGTATTCCATACAAAAATACAAAATTTTTACTTGTTACTAATAAAATCTTAGCCCCTGTTCTTCCTTAGATCCCTTTTTTCACTCCGATAGTATCATAGATCAGGGTTGATGCAGAGGAAATGAATGCATCTACATACTATAAAAAATTACTAAAAAAAAATCAAACAAAGTGAATAAATAGAACATTGGATCATTCCACATCACTTATTATAGGGATCTTACGGAGCCTTTTCATGCATGACAAGATTCGGGTATGATCATAGAAAATATTCTCCTCAAGCGAACCGGCCTATCCTATTATCCTATGCTATATAAAGGGATTGACGTGATGTGATGGTTGGATGCGGAGACACATTGGGTTGTGAATTCCAACGTGGCGGATAAAATCATATATCTGCACGGGCCAATCAATAGTTCAAGTCACACACTCCCATAATCCATCCTCTGTTTAGGAAAATATACTTCAACTATTCTATTCGTATCAAATAAAAAATACTTCAGAGTTGAATAGAAGTATCCAAATAACATGCCTTATTTTTAAACAATCCATATTTGTAGCAATGAAAGACTCTTGTCCCTCCCCGATATGATAAATTACAAATATCTATGATCTGCCTTTTCTATAAAGGACCCGAAATACCTTGCTTACGTATCATTGGAAAGTGCATTAACATAAATACGGCAGTAAGAAGAGGTAATACAAAAGTATGTAAACTATAAAAACGAGTCAAAGTGGACTGGCCCACACTAGCACTTCCACGTAATAATTCTACCAAAGGTGATCCTATTATAGGAATAGCTTCAGGCACACCTGTTACAATTTTTACTGCCCAATAGCCAATTTGGTCCCAAGGCAAGGAATAACCAGTTACGCCAAAAGATGCGGTCAATACAGCCAGAACCACCCCGGTAACCCAAGTTAATTCGCGGGGTTTTTTAAAACCACCCGTAAGATACACACGAAATACGTGCAAGATCATCATTAGAACCATCATACTTGCTGACCATCGATGAACTGATCGAATTAACCAACCAAAGTTGGCCTCAGTCATTATGTATTGAACAGAAGAAAAAGCCTCTGTAACAGTTGGACGATAGTAAAAGGTCATAGCAAAACCCGTAGCTACTTGTACTAAAAAACAGGTAAGCGTAATCCCCCCTAGACAATAAAATATGTTGACATGAGGAGGAACATATTTACTAGTTATATCATCTGCAATCGCTTGAATCTCGAGACGTTCCTCGAACCAATCATATACTTTATTGAGATAGGTAATCCAAGAAAGACTCCCCCTCTAAGAGCCGTATATGAGAATTTCATCTCGTACGGCTCAAGCCAAAATCCACAAATACTAGTTTCAACGGATATGGAATATTTTAGATAGAGTTTCAAACTCCTTGTGGTTTAGCCGCTTGACTCGATTTGACCCAAAGATACGAAGTAAGAAAAATCCGGAATCTCTTCTTTGTGATGATAATACCAAGAAATAAAATCTCAAGTTGGCTCATCCATCTTTTTTTATGTTAATCGTGACAGGCCTCTTGAATCTTCTCTTCCCTATCTTTTTTTTTTTTGATAGGAATTCTCTTGTTGAGACCCTATGAATCAATTGAAACCTCAGATTCATACTAGAACCACGATGATTTAAGAAAACCAAAGCTAAACTCAAAGGGTTTCTGAGTAAAAACCATTTGATCATCATTTCTTCAATGAATGTAATAACTCAACAAAATCTATAGAAAGAGGTTTCTTTCGGAGAAAAAATTGTTTGATTTATAAAAATCAAATACCTTTTTTCCATTTTTTTTAATCCGGTTGCGAGGTCTGAATAATAGGTATGAATCATAGTTCATATATTTCTTTTCTTGATCTATTCTATATAGTCCGTGCTCCAGAGACTACAATAAATATCTGACGGTAGAATCATCTTGATAGAGATGACAAATCCATTCTTTGTATTATCAATAGGATCAATTATAACAAGTCACACGCTCATATTCCGGAAATGAAATATCGAAACAAATAAATTTCACGATCGAACTACCAGAATGGTCTATAAATCCAAGTCTTAAGTAATCTTAAGTTAAATTCTTAAGTATTTTATTAAGTATTTTAATATTTTAAGCATTAAGTAAGTATAAGTAAAATAATCTTTTTTGATTGAAAAACTAGGACTTCCTAATTTTCATGAACTAATTAATTAAAATTCCATCCAGTAAAACAGATGAATTATAAATTTCTAAAATAATAGATAGAAATATTGCAAATAGAGCCATTGCAACTCCCATAAGTGGTGTAGTCCCCCACCCTGGAGCTACTTTTCCATATTCCGAATTCAATGGTTTCAATAAACTCCCTACGCCAGTTCGTCTTGGCCCAGATCTAGAACTACTCTCAATGGTTTTTGTAGCCATAAATCCTCTTTCATCATGGGTTGAAATCTGTTGACTTTGTATACTATTCCGTTGTAGTTGTAAATAAACGACATTATCGTGATCTTGAAATTATCGAAAAAATGGAAACAGCAACCCTAGTCGCCATCTCCATATCCGGTTTACTTGTAAGCTTTACTGGGTATGCCTTATATACCGCTTTTGGGCAACCCTCTCAAAAATTAAGAGATCCCTTCGAAGAACATGGGGACTAGTTGAAGTAATGAGCCCCGATATTCATATTGGGGCTCATTACTTCAATGGAAATAATGAAAAATCATTTTGTTTTTTTAGTTGGAACTTTAGGTGGTTCTCGAAAAAAGATAGCGAAAAAAATTATCCCTAAAGTCGAAACTAAAAGAAATGTATAAACCAATGCTTCCATAGATTCGATCGTGGTTTACAATTATAGCTTCCACACCTATTCATTTTGGATCATTTACTAAAGAAATTATAAATTTAGATTTACTAATTTACTATTCGATTAATATAGTCTATATAGATAGTAATATTGAATATAAAGTTATTGAATATGAAATAGATAATAGATTAAATTAAGAATTAATATAGAAAATAATAGAAAATTATAAAATAAGAAAATAGAAATCTAATAGAAATCTCAATTTATATACTTTAAATACTATTAAATACTAGAATAAAAGAAAAAAATAGAGGCAAAGGATGGTAAAGGAATTTTGTATTAGACTACCTGTCTCCTTGTAGTTGGATCTCCAAGTTTTTGAAATGCTCCAAATTCCACTTGAGTATCCAAATCTGGATCAATACCGGCAAAAACATCTCTGAACAAGGTTCTGGCGCCGTGCCAAATGTGTCCGAAAAAGAAGAGCAAAGCGAACGTAGCATGCCCAAAAGTGAACCAACCCCTTGGACTGCTACGAAAAACACCATCAGATTTTAAAGTAGCCCGGTCTAATTCAAAAATTTCACCCAATTGGGCACGTCTAGCATATTTTTTCACAGTAGCAGGATCACTATAAATGACCCCATTGAGCTCGCCACCATAAAATTCAACAGTTACCCCTACTTGTTCAACACTATACTTGGATTCTGCCCTTCTAAAAGGAACATCAGCCCTCACAATTCCGTCTGCATCTACCAAAACTACTGGAAATGTTTCAAAAAAGGTAGGCATACGACGTACAAAGAGTTCGTGCCCTTCTTTATCTCTAAATATGGGGTGCCCTAACCATCCAACAGCTATTCCATCTCCATTATCCATTGAGCCTGCTCTGAATAATCCTCCTTTCGCCGGATTATTACCAATGTAATCATAAAAAGCTAATTTTTCGGGAATTTTAGACCAAGCTTCCGATAAGCTCAGATTTTCGGCTAGTCCAGCCCCAACTCTTCGATATATTTCTTGTTGGAAGTACCCCTGATCCCACTGATAACGAGTGGGGCCAAATAATTCGATTGGGGTAGTTGCTGAACCATACCACATAGTTCCAGCAACAACGAAAGCTGCAAAAAAAACAGCAGCAATACTACTGGAAAGGACAGTTTCAATATTACCCATGCGTAATCCTTTGTATAGACGTTGAGGCGGACGGACACTAAGATGGAATAGACCCGCTAATATGCCCAATGTACCTGCTGCAATATGATGAGAAGCTATTCCCCCCGGAACAAAAGGATCAAAACCTTCCGCACCCCATGCTGGATTTACAGATTGTACTTTTCCAGTTAGTCCATAAGGATCAGACACCCATATTCCAGGACCATATAAGCCTGTTACATGAAATGCACCAAAGCCAAAGCAAGCGATTCCTGAGAGGAATAAATGAATTCCAAAAATCTTAGGCAAATCCAAAGAAGGTTTTCCCGTACGTTCATCACAGAATATTTCTAGGTCCCAATACACCCAATGCCAGATAGCTGCCAAGAAGCACAAGCCAGAAAACAAAATATGTGCCCCTGCCACGCCTTCATAACTCCAAATGCCCGGATTCGTTATAGTTCCTCCCGAGATACTCCAACCCCCCCATGAATTGGTTATTCCTAAACGAGTCATGAAGGGTATAACGAACATGCCTTGTCTCCACATTGGATCAAGAACAGGGTCAGAGGGATCAAAAACCGCTAATTCATATAGAGCCATCGAGCCGGCCCAACCAGAAACCAGAGCTGTATGCATTATATGGACAGCAAGTAATCGACCGGGATCATTCAATACAACAGTATGAACACGATACCAAGGTAAACCCATGTAAATACCCCTTTCTGAAAAAGAAATAGACATTATGTAACTTTCTCGCATTGGAAAAGACTAGACCATGTATTTCACCTGTTTGGTAGATTTTGTATAGGAAAGGATTACTATTTCTTTGTATTCCCTTCTTTTATTTTTAATGAAATAGAATAGAAAGAATTTGAAATAGAGAGAGGAGAGAACAATTCTTTTTCTTTCTATTTAGAAGAACAAAGAGAAACAGATCTTATTCTATACCCGATAAATACCAATACGCAATGGGAGGATTTTGAGGGAAAAAATGCATAGATACTCTTATATATTCTATACTATACATTCTATATAGAATAGAATTCTATATAGAATAGAAAGAATCGAAATAGATAATATAACGAATATATAATATAAGATCCTAAATATAAAGAATATTAAAAAAAAAAGAAAATAAAATCTATAATTATAATATAGAATAATAATAGAATATATAGAATATAAAAATATATTAGAATATAAAAATATATAAAAATGGAAAATAAAGAGAAAAAATAATTAAGACAATAAAACCATTGTTACGTTTTCATATTAAAGTAAAGTATAGTACTTCATTTTTTTATTTATCTTAATGCCCATTGGTGTTCCAAAAGTGCCTTTTCGGAATCCTGGAGAGGAAGATGCAGTTTGGGTTGACGTATAGTGCGACTTGTCAGACATATTGGTCATATGGTATTTCCCCGTTATCTCCCCCGATCGAGTATTCTCTGTTTCGCCCAATCCAATAAATATATATTGGATATTGTATTGATTGAACCATCAATAATTTGGAGCGTGAAGCACAATAATTCCTATTGGGGATCAATATTATCAATTCAAATAATTGATGGTTTACTTGGACTGATAAAATAAAGTATCCAGGCTCCGTTCATATAATACCAAATTGGAAATGGTAAGAGTAATAATGGGAGTGTAAAATGTAGTAATAGAAATCATAAATATTAAAAAAATAAATGAAATAAGAAATAAAGAATAATAATATAATAAAGAAATATAAAATAGAAATTTCATGAAATTCTTCATAAATTTGAGATTCATTAGTAATTAAATAGAATATAAAAATAATCTAACTTACTATAATAGAAAGATAATAGAATCTTAGAATCGAATATATTATGTAGAATATATGATGATTATGATTACACAATTACCGCTTGTTTAATATAGAATAGACTATTCTTATATTTACTATAGGGATAATATCAAACTACCTACCAATGATAATACATCAAATATTTTGGGGAAAGGTATGAAACAATTGAAAAAAAAAGAAGTGGTACTGAAATCATTTGACCTATATGCGCAAATGGAATTCGGGCAAATCTTCCCCCGGAGTAGAACAAGAACCTAAAAGAATTGAAAGGACCCATTCAGGAACAAGAAAATTACATCGTAATTTGAATTTCGATGAAACAATACATCAATGAGAAGTTAGTTCAATAAGTTCATAAAATTCTTTTTGATTTTCTACATTATAGAATAGAGGTAAGGGGAAGGGGGCAAAACTCATTAAAAAAAAAAAGAAATAGGATTGGAATCGACACATTGATTTTTTTTCACAATTCTTTTGAACCGTATGCATCCAAAGGTGCACGTACGGTTCCTCAGGGATACAATTTTGTCCTAATCAACCGACTTCATCGAGAAAGATTACTTTTTTTAGGCCAAGAGGTTGATAGCGAGATCTCGAATCAAATTGTTGGTCTCATGGTATATCTCAGTATAGAAGATGATACTAGGGATCTTTATTTGTTTATAAATTCTCCAGGTGGATGGGTAATACCAGGAATAGCCATTTATGATACTATGCAATTTGTGTTACCAGATGTACATACAATATGTATGGGATTAGCCGCTTCAATGGGATCTTTCATTCTGGTCGGAGGAGAAATTACCAAACGTCTAGCATTCCCTCACGCTTGGCGCCAATGAGTTTTTTTTTGAGATTTGAGAAAAAAAAATACTATGCCTTCGCTGTATCGAATATGAATCAAATAAAGAATAAGTAATAATAGCATGGCACTTCGAGTTCGATATGAACAAACCATTATTGTTTTTTTTCTAACATGAGATTTTGTATCGAAATAGTAGTATGAAAGAAGGGTTATTCCCAATTTGATTTTCTGTGTCAAGCAAGAGTCAATTTCAGCGTCACAAACCATTATTCTTCCACAACAGAAGTCTCTTTCTTATTTTTATGTTATGAGAGGAAAGAATAAAAAAAAGGAAAAAATCATTTTTTCCTTCTTAGATCTTATCAAAAAGAAACTTTGGGATTGCTAAACCACAGACGAGATAAATATAGAAAGCAACAGAACCATCATAGTATCTTTTTAACTACTACGTAAAGGAAGGGTGGTAAATGGATCATTTAATGATTTGGATCATATAGGTTCTATTTATTCTTTTTGATAAAAGAAATTCTATCAAAAAAATAAAATCCATTGCAGAGCCGTATGCAATGTACAAAAGATGCCTGTACGGTTGTTTAATTCTATTTTTTATTGTTATTTTGATTCCCCTTACTTTAATCCATCCAATCGTGCGATATATAGATAGAAGAACCATTCATGATGTTATATCAATATCATCAGGGTTATGATTCACCAACCTGCTAGTTCTTTTTACGAGGCACAAGCAAGGGATTTTATCCTGGAAGCAGAAGAACTATTGAAGCTTCGCGAAACTCTCACAAAAGTTTATGTACAAAGAACGGGCAACCCTTTATGGGTTATATCCGAAGATATGGAAAGGGATGTTTTTATGTCAGCAACAGAAGCTCAAGCTCATGGCATCGTTGATCTTGTCGCGATCAAAAATGAAAATACTGGGAATTCCATATAAATATATGAATTCCTTTTAAAAATTCAAAATTTACGTGTGAATAGAAATCATTCATAATCATCAATCATCAGGTTAAGATCGATCTAAGCCAACCCGCTCTATTCTATCTAGAATGAGATTCTATAGATACACCATGCCAACCATTAAACAACTTATTAGAAACGCAAGACAGCCAATAAGAAATGTCACGAAATCTCCCGCTCTTCGAGGATGTCCTCAGCGTCGAGGAACATGTACTAGGGTGTATGTGCGACTCGTTAAGTTCAGATCATGAGTTTGAAGAAATGCAAACCGGTATCAACGACCACTACCAATGAATTAGGATAGATAGGGTGGAACACGGATTTTTGATTGACTAGTATCAAGATCTATTATCTACTTAATTATGTTATGAATTTATGGTTTCTATTGGTGCAAATCCAATCACTCCGTTTGAGATGAGAGGGAATTCTCCATTGGTAACAAATAGTTATCTATTAAGCGGAGGAAAAAGGTTATGCTCCTATTCCTTTTCTTGAAAAAAAAAACGGACTAACAAGGTCAGCTACCTAGCCAACTTTCAGAATTAAATACCGTCACTGTATGGATAGCTTTTTTGTGAAAAGGACTATTACTTTAGAATTAGAATTGAAAAAAGAATTCTAATTTCAAAATGGATGGGTAGAGCCAAAGAGTGTGAACTATACAAGTTCACAAGAAATTTTGATGAAATGAAAGAAGAGGCTCCGGTGTATAGAGAGGACCTCACCGTTTCAGAAGTTGCCATAGAAACGAGGAAACCCACTATTCTTTCTTCTTTAGTAGCAGTCAAATTTCTTATTTCCAGGCGAGATACCTTGAAGAAAGAAAAAATCGTGGTCGGGAAGGTCATAGTCGCAAAAGCCATTGGAATTTATATTTTATATATTGGAAGAATCCGTTTTGTTATTAATCGACCGGAAGAAAAGGATGACTGAAAGAAGAGAAATCAATTAGTTATTCAATAAAGTTTCATTTGATTCAATGACCAGAGTTAAACGAGGATATACAGCTCGGAGACGTCGAAAAAAGATTCGTTTATTTGCATCAACCTTTATAGGGGCTCATTCAAGACTGACTCGAATGACTACTCAACAAAGAATGAGAGCTTTGATTTCCTCTCATCGAGATAGGAGCAGGAAAAAGAGAGATTTTCGTCGTTTGTGGATCACTCGGATAAATGCGGTAACTCGTGAGGATAGGCTGTTCTATAGTTATAGCCTCTTCATCCACAATCTGTACAAAAGACAATTGCTTCTGAATCGTAAAATACTTGCGCAAATAGCCCTATCAAATAAGAATTGTTTTGATATTATTTCAAATAAAATTATCAATTAAAAAAAAAGAATACAAATCAAATAAAGGAATAAAAGAATCTTAATAGAATCTATTATACAGGAAACAAGAATGATTGAAACAGGATTTCCCGGAGAATGGACTCCGGGAAGATAGAATAAAAATAAATTAAGATTTGAGTAGTAGGAAAAAACGAACATCTTTCAAGAAAAAAAGATTTCTTCCCCATTTTTACTTTTTTAGAATACAAGAATCAAATCTGGATTCTAGTTTTTTTTCGAGCAAAACATTAATATGAGCTTGAGTTCCGATTGGAGTTTTGAAGAGTATATCTATTTATTTTTGGTTCTAGGACCAGTAGTTCTAGGAATCGACTCCGCTCTCTCCAATTGTTTCTCATTATTACGAAAAGGTAACAAAGATAAAATACGAGCTTGTTTTATAGCAATAGTAATTAATCGTTGTTGTTTCAAAGTCAATCTATTCGTCCGTCTAGATAAGATTTTTCCTTGTTCACTAAGAAATCGACTAATTAAACTCATGTTTCTATAATCGATTCGATCCCCCGATCCGATTGGGGGTAAACGCCTACGAAAAGATCGCTTGGATTTACGAAAAGGTTGTTTGGATTTATCCATGGTTTGCTTATTCCTTGTTTGTTTATTCCTTCGATATAAAAGAATCTCTAAAATAGAATCCTCTTTTTTTCTTATTCATTTAAGATTCGACCAAAATAGGATTTGGTTTGTATTATATATGTTAAGATGTAAAGTTCTTACTCTTCCCACTACTTGGAAAAATAAAACACGAATTCTTTTCTATCTATTTCTTTATTTCCCCATGAATCGTATACTTTTGACAATAGCGACAAAATTTTCTAAATTCTAGTCGATTGGGTGTATTGTGTCGATTCTTTTGAGTAATATATCTAGAAATGCCCAGCAATTCTTTATTGACACCCTTTCGAACACAACAGGTACATTCCAAAATCACTATAATTCTAATATCTTTACCCTTGGCCATGAACCTCCTTTTCATTTTGGATCGACTTCGTTCGCTATGGAATTTCTAACTATTTTCTTTTTTGAATTATTAGAATTCGAATGACTTCGAAGTACTAGAATATAAAATGAACTTACTAGAATACTATAAATATAAAGAAAAAGAGTCATATTCATTAATAGAAGAATATTAAGAATATCGTAATAATTAATTAATACAATTTTTTCTAACTATGAATCATTTCTATACTAATCTTAGTATTTTCTTCTTTCTATGTTAGAATTTCGTGGAACCGTCCCTAGACTGGATCCACTTTTCCATTTCTTTTCTCCCAAAATTTCACTGTATTTTGACTGAGATTCAATACACTCTTTCTTTTTTTTTTAGGATAGATTAGGATATAAAAGAAAAAGAATTTAGAGCCATGTTACGTAGAATTGTATCTCAAATCTTCTTCCTTTTTTATCAATACAAGAATTTCATCAGGATGAAAAAAAGGGGAATGACAAGGCATCTGGAAATAAACGATTAATTTCTATCAATAGACCTGCTAAAGACCCAAACCATAAAGTGGTTAACACAGGTGCCGTTGAGAGATATGTTTTTATATCTTGCATTGAAAATCCTCCTTCTTCTTTTCTTTTTTATTTTCTTTTTATTGTATATTGTAAGAATTGTATATTGTAATACATATATAGTCCTAGTTCGCTATTCTAATAAATAGATCATAGATAATCCGATATTTTAATTTTAGTTCAAGATCTTTTGTTTTTGCTTGAAATGAAATTAGAATTAGGAATTACTAACTAAAATGCATATGTACAATGACCCATCAGATTCAATTTTGCCGCCCCTAAAAAAAATGACAAGAACATTCTCTACCTATCTATATCTATAGAATAGGTAGAGCAAAAAAGAAGGATGTGGAAAAAAAGATATGGATTTTATACAATGACACACTGTATAACAATTTTTCAAAGGGATGTAGCGCAGCTTGGTAGCGCGTTTGTTTTGGGTACAAAATGTCACAGGTTCAAATCCTGTCATCCCTACCTATTCTTTTGAGAGATTCCTTGAGTAAGATCAGTCAATTTTGGACATAATCTTTCATTTTTACATACTATATGTACACACAATAAACTTCGGGGATAAAAAAATCCTTTTCTTTACAATTGTATCTACTTTTATATATCTATTGTTATAGGATCTAAGAAAGCGCTCTTAGTTCAGCTCGGTAGAACGCGGGTCTCCAAAACCCGATGTCGTAGGTTCAAATCCTACAGAGCGTGATTCCTTTTATGTTATGTCGAATTACAATGAAAGAATTTAACAAAACAAAGTAGAATTGCAACTTAAAATTGACCTCCTACAAGGAGGAGGTCAATCAAAAAAAGAGATGTTACTCAATCAAAGGTCCAACTGATCACCGCGCCTGTATTGTAAATATGCAGTTACAAATAATCCTGTTAAAGTAATAGGAATTAGACCTAAGACGATTCCGAATAGAAAAACTTCAATCATTTCGATTTGTTTTAGGGAATAAGAAGAGAGGTAAGATCTATCCTTAAATATTAATCTGAATTATCCGTGAATCTCAATGGCCAAGAATAGGTAATTGAGATTCACGGAAGGAACCATAGAATACCTGAAATGAAATATTCTGAGAGACTTTGATTTTGATTTTTGTAAATTGTTTATTGAATTTCATTCATTTCAAATAAGTCGTATCTTGTTTAAACCAATAAATAGAGCTGGGGTTATAGTTGAAGCAGCCAGTAAAAAACCAAAATAACTAGTTAGAATAGGCATGAAAGAGCTAAATTAGATATGTTATTTTACTACATATAATTCTATTAAGAAAACATTTACCTAAGTCTCAATCGAGATATGATGGTAAGAAAAACTAATTTAAAAAATTCGTTTAGTTCCAATTGAAAGTTCTTGATTCATCAGTCATTATAGACGGACACTAAAAAAAAAATCAAATGAAAATATTGAATATTTTCATTTGATTTTTTTTTCTTTATTGAAATTTAATTTCGGGCCAACTCGATTCAAAGAAGAGCAACTCCTATTACCCTTTGAAATTCTCTATTCTTTCCATATTAATTTGTTTTGTATTGTAGTTACATAAGGAAAGAACTCTTGGGGGGATCTAATGTAACAATAGTTTCTTCACGAATATGGATTGTTCCAACGATCTTTTTTTTTTCTTTTTGCAAATATTAAAAAGAAGAAATAGAAAAAAGAATAAAAGAATAATAAAAAATATGAAATCTAATTCTAATATATTAACCAATGAAAAATGAAATAGTAAAAGAATTAAATAGATAGGGATAGTAATAAGAATTTCCATTTAGAATAATTACTATTTAGAATAGTAAGAATAGCTTCAGTTTATAAGTTCAAAGTGAAATAGTATTAGCATATTTCTTCTATGAACGAACAATTACTTGAAGAAAATGAGAGGATTCAAAAAAAGAAAATATGAACCGAACCACCAAAAGGTTTTATAGATTTCATATAACATATAATGGAATTTTATGAATATAATGAATGAGATCTT